AATTTTACTTAACTGAGTTAGACTTATGGAGTTTCGTATAGAATAGCAAACCAAAAAGTGATTCCATTTCGACTATTATTATGATATTAATATTCCAATACGATTGGATAACAGATACCGGTAAAATAACTAGATTCGGGATTTGATCTGTTCGATGAGCTAAAGTAAAGACCTAATCATCAGAAACAATCAATATAATCAATAGAAAGTTGATTTTTTTAGCATGTAGTTTTTTTTGTGACTTGAATTGTTAAGCTCAAAGCAAAATAGTTTGCATAGAAGAGATAGATTTTTAGCTATTTTTGGTAGTAGAGTTCACATAATACGATTTAAGCGCATAACATAATAAGAACATAAGATAAAGAAGGCCTTTTTTAACCCTATACGGATATATATAGCTATCTATATGTGTCTCTCTTTTTATATTGCAGTTCTATCTATTCTGGACATCCCATGTCATGCCCTATCAAAAGTTCTATTTTCTCTCAGAATTATGGACAGATCAGATATTCGATTAGTTATCTGTGTAAGAATTTACAGTCTGGGGTTTACATATATTCCTAATTGTTGTTATAATTGAAATTGAGAAGGATTTTTTTTATTGAAAAGAATCAATACTGATTCCTTACTTACATATCAATTTCCATTTTCTGCTATCCCTAGCATTAGAGAAATACAATTGGAGATTCAAATCCAAGAATTGTTTATGAATTCACATTCAATAGTTAATGGTTCCAATTTGTCTCCTTTTGTGAATGAAAATTGACATTTGATTTTTTATTTCGGGGAAGGCATTTCCATATTTTATGGTTTAAGTTTAGATAGTATATGTTTTAAGATACTATAAAAATGAATCGAAAAGATAGATCCAATCCAAATCAAAAACAAGGAAGGATTTCTTTTATTTATATTTCATTTAAATTCATTTTTCATTTAAATTCATTTAAATTTAAAGGGATTAAGATTAAAAAAATGGGATTTAAAGATGTTTCAAGATGCAAGTAAAAAGGGAAAGGGAATATTTTCGTCTCTTTTTTTTAGCACTTCGGCGACATGGCCGAGCGGTAAGGCGGGGGACTGCAAATCCTTTTTCCCCGGTTCAAATCCGGGTGTCGCCTGATTAACAAAAGACGAAAAATACCTATTATCTTATGTTTTGTTGATATAATTTGTCAAATTTGTCCACAACAGAAGAAGTCGGAAGAAAAGGACTCTTGATACTCCCTTGATTCTAAACATCTGAGGGTTCTGTTTTCTAGAGTACTGTAAATTCTTTAGGAGTCAAGGAAAGTTTATAGTAATGAAAGGAAATCCGTAAATCTTGATATAATAGTCCGCCCAATACTTACTACTAATGTATAGGGACTGTTTCTTGATTGAATGGCGGGATAGAAAATCGAATTAGTAGTTGTGGAAAGCGCGGAAGATACTTTGTATACAAATTCATAAAAATTCTTGAGTACTTAGGAATTTAATCAATCTAATATCGATTGAATAGATAATTGGATTTTACTTATACATATCTATTCTATTTTTTTACATACATTTTGACTTTTCTATTTTTTACTTAATGAAGAACAACAAAATAAAGACTAGGTCTTATTAATCTTATATCTTAGTCTTATTAATCTTCTATCTTAGTAAGATTTTATTAACACTTCCAACTTCCCAGGGTTTTGCCCTTATTTTGTTTTTCTTTGTCCTTGTGTTTAATCTTTTCTAATGCTACTAGCAATCCTATAAGAATTTCTTGCAATATAGAAGAATTTCTTCTAATTAATTCTATTTCTTGAATTCTTTCATCAATGGTATTGGGCAAAATCCCTTTTTTGACTCTGTGCCGGCGATTCTATTATTATTAGTATTAGTGATATTATTAGTATTAGTGAAGAATAATGGAAAATTTTTTTTCATATTCATATAGATAGGAGACATAATTCACATGGATATAGTAAGTCTCGCTTGGGCTGCTTTAATGGTAGTCTTTACATTTTCTCTTTCACTAGTAGTATGGGGAAGAAGTGGACTCTAAGGATACTATTAATTGAGTTCAGAAATCAAACTGTACCGATTCTTTTAGAGATCGTTCTGCAAAGACTTTTTGAATTTAACTAAATTTAACTATTGAAATTGAATTCAAATTCAATTGAATTAAAAGGATCTTCATTATATTCGATTATATTCGGGTGGAGTAATGTATTCTATGAATAATATATTAATAATATATGAATAATAAATAATATATGAATAATACCCTTTTAATCTAAGATATCTTATCGTCTTCGACAAGTCACATATTGCGCACTTAGTGCTTAGTTTAGTATTTGTTTTATTATTTTAAATTTTATTTTAGAAATTGGATTTATGCTATATTTTATTGACTTGACTCATTTCATATCATGATTCAAATCTTTAAAAGATTAAAAAATCTGTGAGGTTTACTTTACTAATCTTTTTCCTCAACACCGGAAAAGGTTTTTAGAGAATTCTTTTCCTTGGATGATCTGTTAATTGCTCAATCAATTACTTCTGCCTTCTTCTTCAAAATGGTAAAAAAAGCTTTCTTTTCAAATTCAAAATGGTAAAAAAAGATTTCTTGATTTTCTTTTTTTAATATATATGTTCTTTTATTCATATGTTTATATGCCCAGACTCTTTTTTTTTCCTTTTCATTTATTTTATTCTTTCGTTAAATGCGATTCCGTAATTTCTATTGAAAATAATCAGAAATCTAGGAATTCGAATTGTAAGAGTAAGAGTTGCTTTTCGACTATTTCAGATTAATTGGAATCAACACAAATGAAGAAAAAAGAAATAGAATTGGGACTTTATGTACATTACATAGAGATAATTGATTTCTAGATATATGAATATGGATATAAAGATGATATTCTAGATTGATCTACATTAAGTATATTTTTATTTAAGTATATATTTGTATATAGTACAACTGTATACACTAGAATAACAAAAATAGATAGTATGGTAGAAAGAAAAGTTTTCTTTCTACCATACTATCTGATCTTATAGAATACTGCTGATTCTAGCCCGCTCATTTCATCTAAAACGGCGAAATTTGAATCCTTTTCATTTTCTAATCGCCGATATTAATAAGAACTAAGAAGTCAAGTTTCATTCAAATTAATCACTTTGACTGACAGTTTTTACGTATATTATAAGTAAAAAGGCAGTAGGAACAAGAATGAACAGCGCAGTAGCAATAAATGCGAGAATATTTACTTCCATAGTCTCACTCTTTCGTTTTTCTTTACTTTGCAATAACTCGGGATTTAATCCCATAGAGATGATAAATCTTTCGCCTCTAAATTCAATGATATGAATTCCATCTCGATGATATCGAATCGAATCAATATCATGAATAACAATATCGGAGCTATCAAATCGATTTATCGTTGAGAATTGAATAGTATAACATAGAAAGATCGTTTATCCATACCGAATCCAAAAATGGATTCCTGGTATAATCGAGAATTTTTTTTTTACTTTATTTTTCATTCTTTTCCATTCTTTTTTTTTCTATAAAATTCTCGCCTTCCTTAGTACAATCCATTTGTCGAAGTCTCATCTAACCGTGTTTTTTTATTTTGAGACTTAGACTCGTTATAAACAAACCCAAACAAAGAAACAATAGAAACAAAATGGAGAAAGGGGAATTAAGTTCTAAACTCTTTGTTAATGATCTAATCTTATTGTAATAATCTTATTGTAAGTAAAACAAAAAAAAAATGTGATAAAGACAAGGGCAAGTACAGTATAAAAAAGATCGAATATTCTACCAAATTCAATTTTATTTGTATCGTATAAATACAAATTCGATTTGTGTATGGACTGCCACGAAAGATATGGTACTCGATTCGATTTCATTACACGAATCGGTAGAAATCAAAAAAGTCAAACTCAGTATGGTATCTCTTGGAATCCTGAATATAATGTTATCTATGATTGCACTAATCCATATATGTCTTTATCAATCGGTACTAGTTGAAGAACTGAAAATTCCCATATTTCTATTTGCTTTGATGAGAACTGAAAAACGAAAATAAATATGAAAATAAATAGAAAAAAAGAAATAGAAATAAGAATAGAAATAATAAAAAATAAGAAAAAAGAAAAAGAAAGAAATGGAAATAAGGTTCCCTTTTGAAATGAAATTATACTATTTGTCCTCGTTTGACAGAAAATGGAGAGAGAATTTGATATATATATATTTTAGTAAATTATTGAATTTTGATCTGTCGGGACTGACGGGGCTCGAACCCGCAGCTTCCGCCTTGACAGGGCGGTGCTCTGACCAATTGAACTACAATCCCAGAGAAATGAAATAAAGTATAGAGCATACATATTCTTATGATTTCATTCAAACCCTTTCTAGTTAGATTTTAGATTGGAATTGCCACGTTGTAACAGAGACGTGAGTTTTCTATTGCTAAACACATGGATATAAACTTTAGCGATAACGACACGGATTACTACTCATTTTTTCATTATGTCAAATCCAAATCGATTGATAATCAATCTTTCAATGAAAAAAGAGTCTTTTTTTCTTTACATTTCTCTTTTTCTTAGACTTTATACTTACAAATCCTGATATGAATCTGGATCAAGAGCAAGATCCGAATTTGTGGAAAAAAAAATAGAGCAAATCAAATAAATAATAAATAACAGGTAAAAATATATCAGAAATTTTGACTTTTGTCCGCTTTTGTACGTATCAAGCATTTCAAGAGAACAAAGGGGTTATACCATTTCGTGGTGGATCAGTGAATTATTGGGCCGAGCTGGATTTGAACCAGCGTAGACATATTGCCAACGAATTTACAGTCCGTCCCCATTAACCGCTCGGGCATCGACCCAGGAAGAATCAACTCCAGACTTATTATATTAACTTAATATATTTTAATATATTTTATTTATATTAAGTTAATATATTTTATATTAAAAATCCATGATCAACTTCCTTTCGTAATACCCTACCCCCAGGGGAAGTCGAATCCCCGCTGCCTCCTTGAAAGAGAGATGTCCTGAACCACTAGACGATGGGGGCACAGTTGCCCGACCGTCAGCATATTATGCTCATAGTATGAACAGTTTTTTGAAATTGTCAATATAACGAAATAGTCTAATTAGATTTGAAAGATCTTTCCGTCTTTCATGATTATTTTTGATTCGTCATTTCTATCCATGAATTATTCATTCTAATATCAATTGGAATTTTTATTATTTTTTTTTTTTTATTAATTATTTTTTTTTACTAATTATTTTGTTTTTATTTTAATTTAAAAAATATTTTTAAATATTTAAAATAATATATAAAATAATATATAAATATAATAAAATATAATAAAAAAAAAAAATAATAAAATAGATAAAATAATAGAAATCGAAGAAATAGAATAGAAGAATAGAAATAATACGAAAGATTCTTTCCTTTCAAGGAATGGAATGATTGATTTCCCAGCAAGCCGTAAAGGAGGGTTAAACTCCACTTCTTCCGCTTTCATTCATTGATTACCTCATTGGTAAGTAAGGGAGATGGGTATATCTCTATCGCCGACTATATTAATAATATATATATACTTATTAATTTGAATTTAATTAATAATAAATATATTTACTTTACATAGATTTGATTTATAATCTAGTTCCCTAGATATATGTTGTCCGCATAGTGGCTCATTCCTGAATTGGATCAAATGGGCCCTTTTAACTCAGTGGTAGAGTAACGCCATGGTAAGGCGTAAGTCATCGGTTCAAATCCGATAAAGGGCTTTGGCCTTTTTTTTCAAAAAAACTCCAGCGGTAGTATTTTTATTTGATTTGAAAGGACAATAGAGATGTTGTTGATATTTGTAATAAAAAGAAAAATAAACAAAAAACTCTAATAATTCATTCTAAAATTTCTATATTATTATATAATTTTAGAATGAATTTTAGTATAAGAATTATAGTTATAAAGTTGAAGATTTGTTTATTATATTATACTGAGATTATATTATACTGAGATAAGCTGGTTCTTAAATTGCGAAAATGAAATTAACCGTAAAGTTTAGATTAGAAATCAACAAAAGAAAAAGTAAGTGGACCTAACCCATTGAATCATAACTCTATTTACTATTATGAATATTAAAATTCGATATAATGAAATTGGAACAGTAGATCCGCTATCCGCTTTTTCTTTAATTTTCATATTTTTTTTATTAGACTCTGAAAAAATTTGTCGATATTTCTGATTCAATTTTCTTGTTTTTGTCCCTAGTTATTCTATAGGAATAAATAGGAATAAATCACTATTCCCTTCTTCCGCGGAAAAGTTTTTTTGAAGTGACAACATAAGACATATAAGAAAGATTTAAAATATCTTTCTTTAATTCCAGACCAAAAGATCCATTTTATATTGATAGTTTTATACGTATATAAGATTTATCTTTTATGTATAAATAGATAATCAAATTTATATATCTATCAGATAATGGTTTCATGGACCAAGTCTTTCCATATCGATGCATACACAATATTTTTATTACACCAAGACAATATAATGCAGAATAACTAAAAAAAAATTTCATGGAAAGTTTCCTATTATTATTTAATATTGCATTGAATTAAATAAGAGGAAATCCCCTTTTTCTTTTCTGACAGATAAAAAGTAAATAGAATAAAATATTTGAAGTGTCTTTCTTGCTTTGACCTGTGAAAAGACATATTCTGGGGTTTTAGTTCATATTCTATTCATCTGAAGGCAAAAGAAATAGAATAGAAATAGAATAATAATAATAAAGGAAAATCTAATAAAGAAAAAAATAAATAAAATGAAAGAATAAAGATAAAAAATAAGAAATAAAATTAATTAAAATGAATATTGTAGTCGTTTACTGCATATGCATATAGAAATTAGAAAAGTACAAAATATTGATTTTTTCATTTTAAAAATCAATCTGACTAACAAGATAAGATCCACGAATAAGATTCGTTTTATAGAATGAGAGGATTCAGTCTGAGGAGCAACTGGTAAGGAGGGGGAATCACTTGTTCCTTGAATCGCTCTTTTAAAAAATTCATCTATCCAATTCTAATTGGAATTGATGACTCACAAAAAAATTCATGTTGATATGGTTATTAAGGCTAAGAATAAGTTAAAATAACCGAATTTGGTTCATGATTTTATCTAAATCGAATTATTAACGGATAAAGAATTTTTTTTTTAATCTTCGAAACCCATTCTAAATTAGAAGGGACAATGTACGAGAAATCAAATCATACATAAATGATAGAAGCTTGTAGGGCCCTGAAAATACTATGAGGTGCTCGGAAATGGTTGAAGTAGTTGAATAGGAGGATTGCTATGACTATAGCCCTTGGTAAATTTACCAAAGATGAAAGTGATTTATTTGATATTATGGATGACTGGTTACGTAGGGACCGTTTCGTTTTTGTAGGTTGGTCCGGTCTATTGCTTTTTCCTTGTGCATATTTCGCTTT